AACCAACCAAAGTTAGCTTCCGTCATTATGTATTGAACAGAAGCAAAAGCCTCCGTAACGGTCGGACGGTAGTAAAAAGTCATAGCAAACCCTGTAGCGACTTGTACTAAAAAACAAGTAAGCGTAATTCCTCCTAGACAATAAAATATGTTGACATGAGGAGGAACGTATTTACTAGTTATATCATCTGCAATCGCCTGAATCTCGAGACGCTCTTCGAACCAATCGTAGACTTTATTGAGATAGGTAAACCAAGGGGACTCCCCCTCTGAGAACCGTATATGAGAATTTCATCTCGTACAGCTCAAACAAAAAAACCAAAAAACAGGTTAAAAGAGGTATGGAATAGAAAATTGGAAACTTCTTAATCTTTTGATTCAATTTTCGCTAAAAATACGAAAGAGTAAAAGTAAGAAAGCTCTTTTTTTTTGTTATAATTAGAATGTCAAAAAATCAAGTAGGCTCACTTGTCTTTCTGTTGATCGTTCCAGGCCTCTTGAATCTTCTATTTCCCTATTTTTTTCTTTCATCTGTTATTTTAATTTGTATGTAATGTAGCTTTACTTTTGTTTTCTTTATTATTGATAGGAATTTTCTTGTTAAGACCCTAGGAATCAATTGAAACCTTAAATTAATACTAGAACCACGATGATTCAATAAAACCTTCAAGCTAAGTCAAGGATTCCCTGAGTAAGAACCATTGGATCATCATTTATTCAACGAGTGGAATCGATATAATGACTAAAACTAGAAAGAAAAGTTTGTTCTTTGAGCAAAATCAAAGCAGAAACGGGAATTTGAAAGAAGAAAACTCTTTCAATTGAAAACTTTTTTCTTTGGAAAAATTTGAGGAATCCGGCCACGAGGTCTGAATATTAAGTATGAATCATAGTTCAAATACTTCGTGATATATTTCATATATTCCGTGCTCCAGATACTAGAATGAATATCCGACGGGGTAAAACCATCTCTATCAAGACGACAGACCCACTTTCTGTACTCTCAATAGGATCAATTATAACAAGTCACACACTCATATTCCGGAAATACAGAAACACAAAAATTTCGCGGTCGAACTACCAAAAAAGAATAAGCTAAAATAAAAAGCCGAGGCCTAAATGCATCGTTTTTTGTATTTTTATTTAAAAGCTAGGGTTCTTATAAATCTAATTCAGTGAAATTCCGTCCAGTAAAACGGAAGAATTATAAATCTCCAAAATAATAGATAGGAATACCGCAAATAGAGCCATTGCGACACCCATCAAAGGAGTAGTTCCCCATCCAGGAGCTACTTTACCATATTCCGAATTCAATGGTTTCAATAAAGCCCCTACAGACGTCCGTCTTGGACCAGATCTAGAACTACCCTCAACAGTTTGTGCAGCCATAAATCCTATTTTGTATTCATTGAGATCTGTTGACTTTGTATACCATTCCGTTGTAAATAAACAATCTTATCATAGATCCATTGTGGTCTTGAAATTATATAATAATGGAAACAGCAACCCTAGTCGCCATCTCTATATCTGGATTACTTGTAAGTTTTACTGGGTACGCCTTATATACTGCTTTTGGGCAACCCTCTCAACAACTAAGAGACCCGTTCGAAGAGCACGGGGACTAGTTGAAGTAATGAGCCTCCAAATGTTGGGAGGCTCATTACTTCAATTCAGATAATGAAAAATCATTTCATTTTTTAGTTGGAACTTTAGGCGGTTCGCGAAAAAAGATAGCGAAAAAAATGATCCCTAGAGTCGAGACTAAGAGGAATGTATAAACCAATGCTTCCATAAATGTGATCGCGGTTTACAATTATAGCTTCCATACCTGTTTATTGGGGATCATCTCCCCGATTAACGAAAAAAAAAAATCAAAGAAAAGGAGAAAGGGCGGAGATTTAAATCCAGACTTTTTCAGTATCCTATGTAAAATCACAAAGAGAAAATAGAAGTGAGAAGCGAAAAATAACAGAGCAATGCTGCATCAGACTACTTGTCTTCTTGTAGTTGGATCTCCAAGTTTTTGGAATGCTCCAAATTCCACTTGAGCATCCAAATCTGGGTCAATACCAGCAAAAACATCTCTGAATAAGGTTCTAGCACCATGCCAAATGTGCCCGAAGAAGAAGAGCAGAGCAAAGGAAGCATGTCCAAAAGTAAACCAACCTCTTGGACTGCTACGAAAAACACCATCGGATTTCAAAGTAGCACGATCTAATTCAAAAATTTCACCCAATTGGGCACGTCTAGCATATTTTTTCACAGTCGCAGGATCACTATAACTCACTCCGTTCAGTTCGCCACCATAGAACTCAACGGTGACGCCTACTTGTTCGACACTATACTTTGATTCTGCCCTTCTAAAGGGAACATCGGCTCTAACAATTCCATCTCCGTCTACCAAAACAACTGGAAATGTTTCAAAAAAAGTAGGCATGCGACGTACAAAAAGTTCACGCCCTTCTTTATCTCTAAAGACAGGATGTCCTAACCACCCGACAGCTATTCCATCTCCGTTATCCATTGAACCCGCTCTAAATAATCCCCCTTTCGCTGGATTATTTCCGATGTAATCATAAAAAGTTAATTTTTCAGGAATTTTAGACCAAGCCTCTGATAAACTTTGATTTTCGGCTAGTCCAGCGCTAACTCTTCGATATATTTCTTGCTGAAAGTATCCCTGATCCCATTGATAACGGGTGGGACCAAATAATTCGATAGGAGTAGTTGCGGAACCATACCACATAGTTCCAGCAACAACAAAAGCTGCAAAAAAGACAGCAGCGATACTGCTGGAAAGAACGGTTTCAATATTGCCCATACGTAATCCTTTATATAGACGTTGGGGCGGGCGGACACTAAGATGGAATAAGCCTGCTAATATGCCCAATGTCCCTGCTGCAATATGATGAGAGGCTATTCCTCCTGGAACAAAGGGATCAAAACCTTCCACACCCCACGCGGGATTTACAGATTGTACCTTTCCAGTTAGTCCATATGGGTCGGACACCCATATTCCAGGACCATACAATCCTGTTACATGAAATGCGCCAAAGCCAAAGCAAGCCACTCCTGAGAGAAATAAATGAATTCCAAAGATCTTAGGCAAATCCAAAGAAGGTTTTCCTGTGCGTTCATCACCAAATATTTCTAGATCCCAATACACCCAATGCCAGATAGCTGCCAAGAAGCACAAGCCGGAGAACACAATATGCGCCCCGGCTACACCTTCGTAACTCCAAACCCCCGGATTCGTTATCGTCCCTCCTGTAATACTCCAACCGCCCCATGAATTGGTTATTCCTAAACGAGTCATGAAGGGTATAACGAACATACCTTGTCTCCACATTGGATCGAGAACAGGGTCGGAGGGATCAAAAACTGCTAATTCATATAGAGCCATTGAACCGGCCCAACCAGCAACCAGAGCTGTATGCATTATATGAACAGAAAGCAAACGACCGGGATCATTCAATACGACAGTATGAACACGATACCAAGGCAAACCCATGGTAATACCCCTTTATCAACAAAAAATAGACACTATGTAACTTTATTGCATTGAAAAAACTATGCTATGGACCCCCCTTTTTTTTTTTCAGTGGATTATCTCGGAAAAAGGGTTACTATTTGTTCTATTCTTTTAGTAAAAATGGAACAATTTGGTTCATAGGAAAAAAGAGAAGCAGATCTATTCTATACTCGATAAGTACCAATACGCAATGGGGGTTTATTCCCTTTTCGAAGAGCGCATGCATCCATATTTAGTCATCATTCAAAGTACCTATTCGTAAAAATTTTCTTTGTTTTCCTTTATTTTATGAACTTATTCTATCTATGTAGAAAATATGACGATAAAGCTAATATTATTAAAATAATAAAACCATTATTACGTTTCCACATCAAAGTGAAATAGAGTACTTAATTCTTTTTTCTTTCAGTTTATGCCTATTGGTGTTCCAAAAGTGCCTTTTCGAACTCCCGGAGAGCGAAATCCAACTTGGATTGACATATAGTGCGCCCTGTCAGATATATTGGGTCATATGGGATTTCCCCATTCTCTCCCCCGATCGAGATATCCTCTCTTTCGCCCCCAAAAAAAGCGATTGAATCATCAAAAATTTGTAACGTGAAGTGCAATGAAATGCAATTAGATCCGTTTTGTGAAGAGGTATCCAGATTAATATTAGCAATTCAAATAATTTATGGTCGACTTGGCTGGACCAATAAAATTAAGTATCCAGGCTCCGTTTAGAAAAACCCAATTGGTAATATATCTATTATTAGGACTTATAGATATCATAAACAATCCTATTTAGAAAGAAATTATTAAATAGCACTGATCCCAAACAGTTAATCAATCGAATAATAAATATAATGGATACGTCGAATATTTGGCGGAAGACATAAAAGAAATGAATTGCAAAATTGAGAAAAAATGAAAAAAAAAACAAAGACGTGGTATTGGGGTCATTTGTCCTATATGTGCAAATCAAAATCGGGCAGATCCTTACTCGGAGTAGAGCAGAAACCTAAAAAAATGGAAGAAGCCCATTCAGGAACAAGAAAATGGCATCGTGATTTTTGGATTGGATCTCGATGAAAAAATACATCAATGAAAAGTTAGTGCGATAAAACTTTTTTTTATATTCTAATATTATAGGAAAACCGGCCAAACGCATCGTTCTTCAAAAATGAAAGAGAAGCCCCTTCCTTCATTAGAAGGAGTCCGCTATAAAAAAAGAAAGAGGGCTGGAAGCTACACATTGATTTTTTTTTCGCAAGTTTTAGTTTTGTTGAACCGTATGCATCAAAAGGTGCCCGTACGGCTCCTAAGGGATACAATTTTATCCGAATCAACCGACTTTATCGAGAAAGATTAATTTTTTTAGGCCAAGCGATTGATAGCAATGTTTCGAATCAACTTATTGGTCTTTTTGTATATCTCAGTTCGGAGAGTGATACCAAGGATCTGTATTTGCTTATAAACTCTCCCGGCGGATGGGTAATACCTGGAATAGCCATTTATGATACTATGCAATTTGTGCGACCAGATATACAGACAATATGCATGGGATTGGCCGCCTCAATGGGGTCTTTTATCCTGGTCGGAGGAGCAATTACCAAACGTCTAGCATTCCCTCACGCTTGGCGCCAATGGGTTTTTTATTTAAGAGAAAAAAGAAGACTATGCCTTCGCCATATGAATTATTAATATTAAGTAATATTAGCATGGCACTTCGAATTTGATATGCAAATTTTTTATTGTTTTTCAAAATATTAGATTATGTATCGAAAGAGTAGTATGAGATAAAGGAAGGGTATTTCCGATTTTATCTTACCTATCGTAGGTCGATTTCAGCGTCACAAACTTTTTTCACACCGGCAGGTTATTAACAACATTTATGTTATGAAAGAGTACGAAAATAAAAAAAAAGAAACTTTGGGATTGCTGAATCACAGACAAAATAAATATATTAAAGCAACGGGGCCATCATAGTATTTTTGAACTCCTCCGAAAAAAAAAGAAGGGTGGTAATTGGATCATTTACCGATCTGGGTATAATGGATCCCACATTTTCTCTTTCTTCGATGAAAGGTAAAAAAATTCCATTGTGGAGCCGTATGCAATGTGAAAAAAATGCCCGTACGGTTTTCTATCTTTTTCTTATTTTATTCTTTATCTCTTCGCCTTGCCTCCTCGTGCGAGATACAGGAACCTTTGATTGTGTTATATTATATGATCAGGGTAATGATCCATCAACCTGCTGCCGGTTTTTATGAGGCACAAACGTCCGAACTTATCCTGGAAGCGGAAGAACTACTGAAACTGCGCGAAATCCTTACAAGGGTTTATGTACAAAGAACAGGCAAGCCCTTATGGGCTGTATCCGAAGACATGGAAAGGGATACTTTTATGTCAGCAACAGAAGCCCAAGCTCATGGAATTGTTGATTTTGTAGCGGTTGGATAAAAAATAGCAGTGATTTCGTGCAAATATATGATTTAAGATTTTATCTTCTTACTTCTTAATTACTTAATTAAGGGTTTAATATTCTATTAATATATTGAAATCGAATAAATTCATAATCATCCGGTTAGGATCAATCTAAACCAGCCCATAATGTATAATTCAGCATGCCAACTATTAAACAACTTATTAGAAACCCAAGACAGCCAATCAGAAACGTCACGAAATCCCCCGCTCTTGGGGGATGCCCTCAGCGTCGAGGAACATGTACGAGGGTGTATGTGCGACTCGTTTAAATCATGGGCTGAGACAAAACAAAAGAAAAAACAATTTTTCCAGTATCAATGATCAGTACCGGTGAATCGGATAGAATGGAAGAACTCCATTCACTATCTAAAAAAGATGGATCTATCATATCTTTCTATTGTGTATGAAATTTATGGTTTCAATTGGTGCAAATTAAATAACCTGAATTTTCAATTTAAGATGAGAAAGAATTCCCCATTGGTAACAAATAGTTACCCATTAAGCGGGGGAAATCCTATTTAAAAAAGTAGAAATATTATGTTTAGAAGAACGGACTCACAAGGTCAGCTACCCACCCAATCTTCATAATTAAATACCGTTACTGTATAAGGTATATCTCATTATGAAAGACAAATTACTGGAAAATTCATGGGTAGAGCCAAAGAGTGGTAACTGTACAAGTTACCAATAAAATGAAGGAAAGGGCTCCGGTGTATAGAGAAGACCTCACCGTTTAAGAAGTAACCATAGAGACGATGGAACCCACAATTTCTTTAGCTATTTCTATTTTTATTTTTCCAATGCCTAGAAAAAAGGAAAAAAGCGTGGTAGGGAAGGTTATAGTAGCAAAAGCCATTGGAATTTTTATTTTATAAATTGGAAGAATCCGTTTTGTTATTAATAGACTAGGAAGGGGGAAAAGAATAACTGAAAGAAAGGAAATCAATTAGTTATTCATTAAAGTTTCATTTACTCAATGACCAGAATTAGACGAGGATATATAGCTCGGAGACGTAGAACAAAAATGCGTTTATTTGCATCAAGTTTTCGCGGAGCTCATTCAAGACTTACTCGAACAATTATTCAACAGAAAATAAGAGCTTTGGTTTCGGCGCATCGTGATAGAGATAGGAAAAAAAGGGATTTTCGTCGTTTGTGGATCACTCGAATAAATGCAGTAATTCGCGGGGCGGGGGCATCCTATATTTATAGTAGATTAATACACAATCTGTATAAGGGGCAGTTGCTTCTTAATCGTAAAATCCTTGCACAAATAGCTATATCAAATAGGAATTGTCTTTATATGATTTCCAACGAGATCATAAAATAAGGGGATTGGAAGGAATCCGCCAAACTCTTTGAAATGGAATTCTCTGGAGAATGAACTCCGGGAAGGTAGAGTAGAAATTAGTATGATAAAATCTGATAATATGATAAAGTCGTCAAAATGAGCGAACACGCCCGATAAAAAAAAAATTATTCCTCTTAACCGATTCTTTTTTTTCTTACGACACGAATGATTCTCGGATTTTTTGAACAAAACGTCCATCTGTTTTTGAGTTCGGATTAGAATTTTGATTCAATTGAAAAGTAAGCCTATTTTTTTCTGTTCCTAAAACCAGGAGTTCTGGTGGTTGACTCCCTTCTTTCAAATTGTTTCTCATTATTAAGAAAAGGTAACGAAGATAAAATACGAGCTTGTTTTATAGCAATAGTAATTAATCGTTGTTCTTTTAAGGTTAATCTATTCACCCGTCTAGATAATATTTTTCCTTGTTCACTAATAAATCGACTAATTAAACTCATGTTTCTATAATCAATTCGATCCCCCGATTGGATCGGGGGCAAACGCCTACGAAAAGATCGCTTGGATTTAAGAAAGAGTCGCTTGGATTTATCCATAATTTGTTTATTCCTTATCCCTAAAATACTATTTCGATCAAATCAAAAAAAAAATTATAGAAGAAATTCATAGGATTGGGTTTGTCTATATTTATTTAGTTGTTTTTATTTCAATATATGAAATAATAGAAATATATATCTAAATTTTTTTCATGTTCCTTGAAAGGGTGACACCCAAGCACTCGGTTCGATCTATATCTATTTCTTTATCTCCCCATGAATTGTATGTTTGAAACAATACGGACAGAATTTTCTCAATTCCAATCGACTAGGTGTATTGTGTCGATTCTTTTGAGTAATATATCTGGAAATACCCGTTGATTCCTTATTAAGACCGTTTCGAACACAACCGGTACATTCCAAAATAACCCTTACTCGAACGTCTTTACCCTTGGCCATGAACCTCCTTTGGGTTTTTGATTCACCCAACGTTTCTATTTCCCGATCCGACGCAAATAAGAAGAAAGGAAAAGGGACGAAAAAATAGAAGTGGCTAACAACTCAAAATCAAATTATGAAATAAAGATTTTGTTGCAATTAATATAGTAAATAATAAGTAATACAACAATTTCGAAAGCTATTTCTAATCGCAGTACAGTATTTCATTTAAGTATCTTGTATTGCATGATACTCTTATTCTAGTCACATTTCCCTTTTGTTTTCTTTTAACTCTATTATTAATTTGATTCTTAATTTAATTGGAGCCTTAACCCGAATTTAACTGAGGTTGAATCCACTTTTTTCTTTCTCTTTACCCCCGTATTCAATCTATCTAATTCAAAAAAAAAAAAGACGGGAAAGAGAGATTAGTCACAAATATTTGACTCTATCTCTAATCTTCTTCACCCCTTTCCATATCAATAACTAGAATGAAAAAAAAGGAAATGTCAACGCATCTGGGAAGAAACGATTGATTTCTATCAATAAACCTGCTAAAGACCCGAACCAGAGAGTACTTAGTACCGGTGCCACGGAAAGATATGTTTTAAAATCTCGCATTGAGAATCCTCCTTCTTTTTTTTATATTCCATATTGTAATACATTATGGTAAGAGATGTATATATATTTAAAGACCACTTGTATTTGTGTGTGGAATCCCCAATTCAACTTGACATGCGCAATGATTCGGTAGAGAATATTTTCTTTTTCTTAAAGCAAAAAAACAGGTCCCTTTGCGCCTGAGAATTCCCGAGAAAAATATTAATTTATTATTATATGTTATACGATATGAGACCAAGAGGAAGAAATAGCAAGATACATTTTGCATAGAAAGGAAAGAAATGGAAATAAAATAAGGATGTGGAAAACAAGACCGGGATTTTCTACAATGATACTGTAGACCAGTTGAAAGGGATGTAGCGCAGCTTGGTAGCGCGTTTGTTTTGGGTACAAAATGTCACGGGTTCAAATCCTGTCATCCCTACCTATTATTGCTCCTCGAAGCAGTAACCTGAGATACATTTTAGAGCGATTCAATTTCGACATACATAATACATAATTTTCAATTTTATGATAGTATACATATGCAAGAAGTATTTATTGGGGTTGAAATTTTTTGGGGGGTTCTATACTATATAAAAAAAAGAATCCCCTTCTTTACAGTCTTTTCCGTTGTGGTAAGAAAGCGCTCTTAGTTCAGTTCGGTAGAACGTGGGTCTCCAAAACCCAATGTCGTAGGTTCAAATCCTACAGAGCGTGATTCTGCTCTTGTCTTGTTAGATCGAAAATTCCACTGAACTGAAATACAGCAATCTGAATTTGACCTTTGACCCCCCCAAAAAAATGAAATTAAAGAAAGGAGGAGGTCGGTTAAAAAAAGAGATGTGAATTAATATTAATCAAAGGTCCAACTGATCACCACGCCTGTATTGTAAATATGCGGTTACGAATAATCCAGCCAAAGTAATAGGAATTAGACCTAAGACAATTCCAAATAGAAAAACTTCAATCATTTCAATTTAATTTATTTGAAAAGGGAAAAGGGGAGGTAATATCTATCCCGAAATATTACTATTAATTCGTATTGCTTAGGAATCTCAATTCCCAATAATTGGTAATTAACACGGTAAGGAACTACCAAATATATGGAATACCACAGAAG